CAAACCCGCCAGGAACGAAAGAAGTCAAAATTTGTATCTCCCGCCGGGCGTGTGTGCCTGCCGACTAAGTATTTTTAGTTATTGAAAGGATTCCGGTGAGAAGTAAAAAAGGACAAACAAGCAAGAAAAAGTTTGAGACGAAACTGCTGGTGGGTAATCTAAACAAATGACGAGGGATTCTTCGAGAAGTTAACAATTAGTGCTAATATTGAATGATTATGAATTATTCAATGAATAACGAATTTGAAACATACACGAAGAAGGTTTTGGGAGCAATATCAGTCGTGAATCTCTTATGAACCAAGAGCCGTGTGAAGTAAAAATTTCATGCACGGTTTCGAATGAGCGGAAAGATCGAAAATCTTCTTTTCGACTCTGACTCTCCTACACCAGTCGTTGCTTTTTTCTCTGTCACCTCTAAAGTAGCAGCTCCGGCTTTATTTACGCGGCTCTTCGGCCTAATTTTCCCACATTTTCCTAACGAGTGGCATATGGTGGTAGGATTATTGGCCACCTCTAGCATGATATTGGGAAATCTAATTGCCGTTACTCAAATAAGCATGAAACGTATGCTAGCTTATCCCTCTATAAGCCAAATTGGATATATTATGATTGGAGTACTTGCTGCAGACCCGGAAAACGGTTACGCAAGTATGATAACTCATACGTTTATTTATATACTCATGAACCTGGGAACTTTTGCTCGCACCACCTCATTTGGTTTACGAACCGGAACTGATAATATTAGGGATTACGCGGGATTATACATGAAGGATCCTGTTCTAACATTCTCTCCGGTTTTATGTTCACCATCCCTAGGGGGTATCCCTCCACCATCCGGTTTTTTCGGTAAACTCTATCTCTTTTGGCATGGATGGAAAGCCGGTTTGTACCCATCAGTTCTGGTAGCGCTCATCACAAGTGTCATCTCTATTTACTATTATCTCAAAATAATTAAATTGATGTTTACTGGGAAGAATGGGAGGAGCGATGCATCCACAACTTATATACAAAATTCATTAGTTTCTCCATCAATCTCAAAAAGTTCTATTGAAATAGCTATGATCATTTGTGCACTAGCATCAATTCTATCGGGTATATTAATAGATCCCATTATCGGGATCACACGGAATACTTTATTATAGACTCATTTCAAATTGTGACGCGAACTCTTTTTTCTCGAGCGATTTCTCTTAAGAGCCAGTTTTGCTTCTGCTATCCCAATTAGTCTGTCTCTGTAACTTATGAGATAGTTATATCTTCTTCGGTAATTGATCCTGACATTCTCCTATCTAGCTTGTATTTGCTTTTTCGCACCCAGAATCACTTGCTAGGAAAATGATCACTTGTCTATTCCGGGGGAGATATAAGTATTTTCGCGCAATCCACAGCTGGAGTTGGGCAGTGGCAACCCACGCTGCTACATCTAAGTATTTAGGCGGAAGGAGAATGCCTCTCCTTCTTGTATCTTCATATGATATTATTTGATTGATACCGAGAAAAAAGAATTATCTGTAGGAAGAGGGGATCAACCACCTCTTTAGGGATGATTGATTGTGGGCGGGAATAGATTCGAACCCTCGACCATCGCCGGTATGAAGTGGAACCCTACCACTACATGAAGAAGCAATGAGTAATAAGATAGGTCCAGGGACCTCGTCTAAACCTGACCCGAGTGGAGTCTTCCAGTTAGTAAATTTGGTAAGAAAGAGAATAAAATCCGGTTCAGCGGTTGACAACCATATAGATATACCTGTATAATCAGAGTGGTGAACGTAACTTCACCGTGTCTCCTTGCTTCGGAAGAAGGGTAGGCATACCAGACTCAAAATCTAGCATCGCGTAGTACGGAGGTTCGAATCCTACGCAAGGCGTCCAGAGGTATCGCATTTCTGTAAGAAGTCTCCCGACTTCTCCATTCTCACCAATGGAACTCAAAACCTTTAATTGGTCGATCTCCATGGTTGCCTTCTCGAGTGAAGTAGCACTGGAAGTGTCTCTTCCACTCGAGAGACGGGTGGGTCCTATTGTAGTACAGAGATATCCGAGGCAGTGAGTCCCACCTTTTCTCCTTTTTCCCCTTCCAAACCAAGACTGGGACAGCAAATCCTAACATCCGAAATGATTGGAGTGAGACCCGAAACTCAAGGAATAGTTTGTTTTACAGATACAGAAGAGAAAGAAGAAATAGAATAAAAACAAAAAGAACGACTGAGATATGAACGTATCGAAGATTCAGACGTAAATGAAATGAACTAGAAATGTTAGTTGTTGTGTGTTTGGTGTCTCATCAAACACACATGGGGTGGGACTAAAAATCCTATCTTATCCATAGGACTGAAAATCCTATCCTACTCATAGGACTGAAAATCCTACGATTGGGACTCGAAATCCCAATCATAAGCCAAGTACCTGGTTAGGGGGGGGTATCTAACCAGATACTTGGAGTTTCCATTCCCCTTAATAGAATAAGGGATTAGAGAAGGTAGGAGATTCCATCTGGGGATGATTGATTGCGGGCGAGGAGGGATTCGAACCCCCGACACCGTGGTTCGTAGCCACGTGCTCTAATCCCCTGAGCTACAGGCCCCGACCCCACTGGATCCGTTTTCGGTGAAGACTCGTAAGCCCAAGATTCCCCCTCATTCACCGATATTCTTTTCTCAGTGAGAAAAGAGTGAAAGGATGTGCTATATGGGATGGAGTTCCGGATAGAGATGAACCCTACGATAAGAAAATGAAAGGCATTTCCTTTTTTTTTTTTATCCTGGCGTCGAGCTATTTTCCCGCAGGGCCCCCCCTGCAGTATTGTTACCGCAGTAGAGTTTCACCACCAAGTTCGAGATGGATCGGTGTGGTTCCTCTACGCCTGGGACACCAGAATATCAACCTCTGAGAGAGAATACGCATAGAATGGGGAAGAACTCATCAGTTTGAGTCTGCGATCCAGTCCGGAAGACACACCAAAAGTAGGGATGCACTTTCCAAACAATCTCCTGACTCGCTTCTTCCTCTATCCTTTGGATAATAGAGGAAGAAGAGGTACAGAATTTCATTTCAGACCCATATAT